CCCGAACCAAACATGAATCTTTCGATTCATTTGGCTCTCACGCTCAATTACTTATGATAAATTCCCATATCTTTTTTTGAATGTAATGAGCCTATCCTCTACTCTCTTCATATTCCAAAATAAAAATATCAAAACCAATCACTAATCCAAAACCAAAAAAGTCGGAGGACTCTTCTGACCAAACAAAAATATGTAATTGTCAACAAAGTTGTTTCTTTTTTTTTATCCAAAAATCCAAAAAGGGTTTTCTTCCTTTAATACACAATACATAGGTCGTCGATTCATCATTGGATAAAAGGGGGTTTAATCCCAATTTTTGTAATAAGCGGTTCAAATCATTTTATCCATATGAGTGTTCTTATATAGATAAATTATTCATTTTGAAAGCATCTCTATATTAATATTCATATTGTGGTAGAAAGAGTACCATGCTGCGTCTGGACTTCAAATGATTTAGCTTTAACCATAGTTAATGGTCCCACATTTTTGGTTGATAGAGAATCAAAGCGGATTTACCAACGAATAACGAAATGCTATGGTTCTTGCATATGATTTCTTTATTCAGAAGTCATTCGTGAGATAATGTACCTACTTTTCCTAGTTATAACATAAAAAAAAAGTACAGCTGGTTGGATCCAGCCTATTCTTGAAATAAACAACTCGCACACACTCCCTTTCCAAAAAAAACCAATACCCCAAGCACTACACTTAGATTTATTAGATTTGTTGCTAAAATATCGGTATTAAACCCGAAACTCCCGGCGGATGGCCAGTGGCCTAAAGAAACGAAAGAATCGGTTACATTTTTCATATGATCTCCTCTTATAGATAGACTAAAAAAAAAGAACAGAGTTCTTTTTGTATCGCCCTGCCCCCCCTTTGATATATTTGATATATATATATACATTTTTATATACATTTTACTATTTTATATACATTTTACTATTTCTAAATCGAGCCAAAAAAGATTCGATTTAGAAATGGTGAATTACCCCCTTCTTTATTTATTTATTTAAACCCTTCCTAAAAAATAGAAAAGGGGGTTCCTTAGACTACGAACGGAAAGGATGAAAGCGAGTGAGTATGCTAATTCCTCATCCACAAATCAGCCCTTCCCGTGGGTTATTGCTTTTTCGAATTTATAAGATTAAACAAAAGGATTCGCAAATAAAAGTGCTAATGCTACAACCAGGCCATAAATTGTTAAAGCTTCCATAAAAGCTAGACTAAGCAATAAAGTACCTCGTATTTTTCCCTCCGCCTCAGGCTGTCTCGCGATACCTTCTACAGCTTGGCCTGCAGCAGTACCTTGACCAACTCCAGGTCCAATAGAAGCAAGCCCTACAGCCAATCCAGCAGCAATAACGGAAGCGGCAGAAATCAGTGGATTCATGATAAGTTCCTCATACAAAAAAAAAACGGTTAATGATACAGTCAGTCGATGAATTCTAACTTAATATTACATCGCTACAATTCATCCAGTCGAAGTCACTACAAACTTCAAATTGAAGTAATAATCTTATTCAAGGATCAAAACTACTTTACTTCGATATCTCTTTTTTAGTTCCTATCGACAAAGTCTTTGCGAATCCGTACGACTTTCGTCCGTCCGTTTCTTTGTTCCGAACCATTCTTTGAATTCTTCGATTTTTTTTCTTGATTTCATCTGTTTATTCATTGAACTCCCAGTCCCAGAGGATACGGAAAGACTTCTATTGGAATAGCCATCAAATTTCTAGTAGTAGGGCAAATTGAATATCTCTTTAGTTCATATATAACTAGTCAATATTTAATATCAATCACCTATACACGTCTTTCTTCCATAACGTAAACCAACTCTTCATTCATCTTAAATTCAATCGAATTCGAGAATTATGCGTCGAAAAACAAGTTGACTTATAGCATAGCGCTTTTTTACATATAATATACCTAGTAAAACCTCCCTCTCCGATCCGAATCACCCTATTTTTTATGAATCCCTTTTTTGTTTGTAAATACTTCTTCCCCTTTCTTTATCATTCTCCCGCATGGATACAATCTAAATAGACAAATTGCTTAGGCCAAATCAGTGGATAGAAATATCATTATTTGATTGATCTAAGTTCACGCAATTTATTATTTCTGAAAATTTTATTTTGGTCAATCGCTGAAGAAAATCAACTGAAAGGGGAATCCTTCTATAGAGCACCCCTCTTTTTTTACTCACACTTCGTAAACCACAAGAATTCTTATTCAAATTCTGATTCCGAATAGGAAATATTAGGATTGGCCGACCAGCAATATAAAATGAATATCTATTCAGGAGAGAATGGTATAATATAAGTGGATCAACCAAGAATTTTAGGAAAAAGATCTTTTAGATCTCTTTCCCCCTTTTTTTTACAACTCTCTACTCTAATATCTTTGGCTATTACTCTAGATTGTATATAGTGAGTTGTATATTTAGATTTCCTAATTAGATTAGATTTTTTTTGAGCCACGCATACATTACCTTGGGATAAGCTAAAAAACCTTGGGATAAGCTAAAAAAGAATCTTTCAAAAACTAGTCAATGATGGCCCTCCATGGATTCCCCTATATAAGCCGCGGCTAAAGTTGCAAAAATCAGAGCTTGAATACCACTTGTAAATAATCCAAGGAACATGACAGGTATAGGAACCACTAAAGGTACTAAAGAAACAAGAACAACAACTACTAATTCATCAGCTAATATATTTCCGAAAAGTCGAAAACTAAGTGATAAAGGCTTTGTGAAATCTTCTAAGATGTTAATGGGTAAAAGGATTGGGGTTGGTTGAATATATTTCCCGAAATAACCCAATCCCTTTTTGGTAAGACCCGCATAGAAATATGCCACTGACGTGAGTAAAGCCAAAGCAACAGTAGTATTTATATCATTCGTGGGTGCGGCTAACTCCCCATGAGGTAATTGTATGATTTTCCAAGGTAAAAGCGCTCCTGACCAATTAGAAACAAAAATAAATAGAAACATTGTTCCAATAAAAGGAACCCAGGGGCCATATTCTTCTCCAATTTGAGTTTTACTCACATCTCGAATGAATTCAAGTACATATTCGAAGAAATTCTGACCACCGGTCGGAATGGTTTGTGGGTTCCGAACAGTTAGAGTAGCTGAACCCAATAAGATAGCAATTACAACCCAAGAAGTAATAAGTACTTGGCCGTGGACTTGAAAACCTCCTATTTTCCAATAGAAATGTTGGCCTACTTCCACACCAGAAATATCGTATAACCCCTTTAGTGTGTTGATAGAACAGGATAGAACATTCATATTGCCCTCTTAAAAAAATATAGCTTTAAAGAAAATTATTTTGATTCAAACGTCTCTTTCTCTACGTGACTACTTGAATCCCATATATATTTATAATACCAATTAAATTCTTGAATACAACGAATCACATAATATCCCCAGTTTTTTATCTCTTTTTTGAGATCCAAAAAGAGTATCTGAGATTCATAAATAGTAACTTATTACAAAACTCTATGAAATTCCCAAAGTAAGTTAAGTTTTTTATCTTATTATTAAACTAGAACGCCCTTCACGAATTGCGAATACTAATTTGTTAATAATTAATCGAATTGAAGATATAGCGTCATCGTTGGCTGGAATAGAAATATCTGCAAGATCGGGGTCACAATTTGTATCGATTAAACAAATTGTTGGAATTCCCAAAGTGATACATTCTTGAAGGGCCGTATATTCTTCGTGTTGATCAATGATGATTACAATATCTGGTAACCCCGTCATATATTTAATCCCGCCCAGATATGTTTGCAAGTGAGATAATTGTCTTTTCAACACGGCCGCATCTCTTTTCGGAAGACGATGGAGTCTCCCTGTTTTTTGTTCTGTTCTCAAGTCTCTAAACTTATGAAGTCTCGTTTCTGTAGTGGACCAATTCGTTAACATACCGCCAAGCCATTTTTTATTAACATAATGACACCGAGCCCTTATTGCAGCCCATGCTACTAGGTCAGCTGCTTTATTTTTAGTGCCAACGATTAAGAATTGTTTTCCCTTACTTGCTGCATCAAAAACCAAATCACAGGCTTCTGATAAAAAACGAGCGGTTCTAGTAAGATTTATAATATGAATACCTTTACGCTTTGCAGAAATATAAGGGGCCATTTTAGGATTCCATTTCCTAGTACCATGTCCAAAATGAACTCCGGCCTTCATCATCTCTTCCAAATCGATGTTCCAATATCTTTTTGTCATTTCTCCCCGCACCCCCCCCTCCTTAAAAAAAAAAAAGAGACGAGGGTATCCTAAAATAAATAATTGTTCCGATGGAACCTTCTCTTCTACCGCAAATTGGCCGTAGATTTACGACCTAAGCCATTACATTATTCCTTTTCTATTCATTATTATCATTTTTACTATTACTAAATGAAATCAAATGTTTTCAAATAAAAGACTAAATCCGCTTTTAGGAATCATTAAATCCTATACCTATAAATGATTGTTCTGATGTATCGTGGAAATTCTTTGAAAGGCAAGAATCAAAAAATTTTCTGTGGTGGAACAAAATATCTCTCATTTCCCCCTCAAATATATTATTATTTTTGGTTTCCAAGGAAATGTTGTTATGTTGTCTCGAAGGGTGCACCAATCCCTCGAATCCGGTACCAACGGGTATCATCCCCCCCAGAACAACGTTCTCTTTCAGGCCTTTCAACCAATCGATACGACCCCGTAGAGCTGCTTTTGCTAAAACTCGAGCAGTTTCTTGAAAACTCGCTTCGGATATGAAACTTTGAGTATTCAGAGATGCTTTTGTTATTCCCAATAAGACGGCTCGGTAACAGATCGCTTCTTCCAAAGCACGCCCCATTCGTTCCGCCCGTAACAATCCAATTAATTCTCCGGGTAAGAAAACATTTGACATCCCATCTTCTGAAACCAACACTTTTGATGTTATTTGACGTACAATAATTTCTATATGTCTATTATGGATCTGCACCCCCTGGGATCGATA